TATAGTAAGTCTTGCTTGGGCTGCTTTAATGGTAGTCTTTACATTTTCCCTTTCACTCGTAGTATGGGGAAGAAGTGGACTCTAGAGGTACTACTAATTGATTGAGGAATCAAACCGTATCAATTGTTTTATAGATCGTTCTGCAACGCGTTTTGAAGTATATACGCACTTTATATGAGAAAAAAATATAGACATAGTGGTTGTCTAACGAGATACTATGCATAATAAAATTTTGCCTTAGGCGAGTCACATTTTGCGCACTTACCGCTTGTTTTATTATTTTCGAAATTTAATTTCTACTTTATCGACTCATTTCATATCAGGGTTCAAGCATTAAAAATCTGTGAGGTTTATTTTTTATTCCCTTTCGAAATCTAAAGAAGTGCTCATAGAACTCCTGTCAATGAATCAATCCATTTTTTCTTCGGAATGCTAGAAAAAAGATTCTTACTTTATTTTATTAATATATGCCCAGAATAATCCTTTTTCTTTCGTTGATTTGATTCTTTCGATAGATCACGAGACTCAGATTGCAAATAATAAGAAATCTAAATCTAAAAATTAGAACTATAAAGTAAGACAAGATAATTCTTTCAGATTGATTCGGAACAAATAGGTGTATCAAAAAAATAGAAAGGGTCCTATGTAAATTCCATATATTATCTTGATATCTACATATATCAAGATAATATTGTAGATTGATCAACACTAAGCCTCTGTCTTTATTAGAAAGTACAACTTTATACACTACAATAACACTACTATTATAGTATGGTAAGAAAGAAAGAAAAATATGAATCTTTCTTTCTTATCATACTATACTATCGGATCTCATAGAATACTGTCGATTATAGTCTGCTCATTTCATTTAAGACGCGAAATTGGAATCATTTTCCTTTTTCTTCAACCATTGATAAGAACTCAGAGGTCAAGTTTCATTCAAATTAATTAATTCTTTTTATTTTGACTTTCTGTTTTTACGTAAATGATAAGCAGAAAAGCAGTAGGAACTAGAATGAACAGTGCAGTAGCAATAAATGCAAGAATATTTACTTCCATAATCTCATCGTTTTTTTACTTCACAATAACTCGGGATTTAATCCCATAGAGATGATAAATCTTTCGACTATAAATTCAATGAATGAATTACCTCTCAATGATCTTGAATCGGATCAAGATCATGAATAACAATATCTGAGCTATCAAATCAATTTGTCGTCGCGAATTGAATAGTATAACATAGGAAGATCTTTTATCCATACCGAATCCAAAATAGGATTCCCGGCCCAATCAAAAATTACTTTATTTTTCATTCTTTTCTTTCTTTTCTATAACCTACCTTAAGTCTTCCTTGTACAATCGTCGGATGAAGTATTATCTTATCTGACCACCCGTCCCTTTCCATTAGTCACAAACGCCCAACAAACAATAGAAGCAAAGTGGAAAAATAAAGGAGTTACGTTCTAAACTCCGGTTTTTTAATGATCTAATTTTCTTGGAAGACAAAGAAGTGTGATAAAGATGAGTCCGAGGATAAAAGAAGGAATATTCTATCAAATGAAATTTCAATATTTTTTTTTAGTTTAGGGTTTGTTCTTTCGTTGGTGGGCCTCCTAAAAAAAATAGAAAATATAGGAAGGAAAAGTTGATTCATTCCGTTGCTAATGCTAAGAGGAGTAGGATCTTTAATGGATCTTTATCCTTCTTTTTTGTACCCTCCCCCTAGGTTATTAGTACTGGGACACATATATCAAAAGTTCAGTGTGTCATTTGAATGAAATATATTTTTTCAACTTCGCATTAGTAATTGAGGTTACACAAACAAAACCGGGTCCAGAAGGAGAGATTTTTTAAGCTGGAAAGGGATTTTATCGGGGGAATTATGTTAAATTCATTTTGTATTGTACAACAAAGAAATTCCATTTTCGTATGTGCCCCTGAGAAACATATAGTCTTATATTCCATCGAAAAAGCAGACTGAGTATCTCTTGGAATACTGACTAGAGTGCTCCCCTCACTTGTACTAATCTACATATGTCTTTCTACTACCAATCGGTACTAGTTGAAGTAATGAAAATTTCCCTATTTGTTTAATGAGAAACGCGAAACGAAAAAGGAACGAAAAAAGAACCCCCTTGGGAATGAAATTATGCTTCCTGCTCCCCCGTTGACAGAAAAAGGAGAGAAGATTTATGTACTTATTGGATCCGTCGGGACTGACGGGGCTCGAACCCGCAGCTTCCGCCTTGACAGGGCGGTGCTCTGACCAATTGAACTACAATCCCATGGAAATAAGGGATCTAGCAGAAAATTTTATTCTTTTTTATTCCTCCGTATCGGGTATTTCTGAAGGACAAGGGGGTTATACCATCTCGTGGTATATTGGCGAATTGTTGGGCCGAGCTGGATTTGAACCAGCGTAGACATATTGCCAACGAATTTACAGTCCGTCCCCATTAACCGCTCGGGCATCGACCCAGGAAGAATCCATTTAAGGTTT